GTATTTTTGATTTTCCGATGGATTGACATGGTTTCATTAATGGAAATTGTTTGATGTAATGAATAAATAGGCTCTTTCGCCGTTCAAGAATTCTTGTTTAGGCAGTTCATATCATCCATACATAGTGTTTTGATCTAAGATTTCAATTCTTCCATCTTTCTGCAGTAACATATTGTTCCATGGAGCTAAGATCCAAAATATGGAATAAACAAGTATTTCCACGACTCTACCACCTGGCCAATTCTGTTCCACTTAATCCCTTTTTCATGGCCACATATCTTTATTTTATGGCTAAGGAATGGGAAATCTTTCTCCTGTTACATGAATCAAATGTTTCATTTCATCTGGGAAAAGCCATCTCTTTCTCAACAATGTCTTTGTCATTTGATCCAATAACGTTCCGTTAGATAGGAACAGATTTGATAAATACTGATAACTCTCAGATAGAGTATTAGAATGGAAAGATCCATTAGATAATGAACTATTGGTTCTAAGCCATCTGTGGCGATGAATCAACAATTCGAAGTGCTTTTCTTGCGTATTCTTGATGAACCAGCGTTTATACATAGATGTAGGAGGATTTGTTTGGGAAGTAATAAGCCCCTTTAACATCTCTTCATCTGCAAAGAATTCTCGACGGGAAAACACAGAGACAAAGGACTGATCTTTGAATAGGAAAAAGAATGGATCCGCAGGATCCCAAATGAATTGGCTTATTCGAAAAAAGCCTTGTTCTTTGGAAAATCTATCTCGTGTCTGGTACTGCATGGTTCCACTCTGCAAGAACTCTGAATCATTCTCTTGAAGCTCATCCTCTTTATGATAAATGATCCGCTTGCCCCGAAATGACCCGGCCCAATAAGGAAATCCCAATTCAGTGGGCCTTTCGATACAATCAAATATATTGCCATAAGGGCGCCATATTCGAGGAGCCCAAACTATGTGATTGAATAAATCCTCCTCCATCTGTTGTGAGTCGAAGGCTCCTTCCCCTTCTTCAAACTCCGATTCGTATTTTTCATATAGAAATCTCTGATCAACGATAGAACAAGATCCATTTTGCATCATATCTAACTGATTCCTTGGTTCGGACCGAAGAAGTAGTGTCACTCGATTATTATCAAACTGGCTGCAATCTTTTTCTGTCCGTGAGGATCCCGCCAGAGCGCCTTCTACTTCTAATAGGCCATGAACTAGATCAGAATCATTCTCAACGAAGCCATAAGAAGTGATCCAATTTTTTTCATTGGGTCCGGATGAAGACCAAAGATCTTGAGCGACCGATCCGGCAGAACAACTCAAAAGATAAAGAAGTATCGTTAATTTCTTCATGCTCGTTCCAAGTTCGAAGTACCATTTGTACAAATAAGAATCCCCTTCCTTACATGATTTCTTCTTCATATAGATAGATATAGGATCTATGGGGCAATTACTTAGAAGTACATTTTGTGCAACAGTCCTTCCTATCTGATAGAAAAGGATCTCATGATCCTGAACCGATCTTACCTGGGATCGCAAATCCCAAGTTTGTCTATGAAGAGCTGATCTAATTGTATTAGTTTCTATAATTGATTTCTTCTGTGTAATACTAATTGATAGGACCTCATTGATAAGTGCTACAAGATCTCGTGCATTGAAACCCATGGTTATGGACCCGAATCCGTTAGTATGGAACATTTTCTTTTCCAAGTGAAATCCTCTAGTATAGGAAAGAATGAAAAAGTGCTTTCGTTGTTGTGGAATAAGAAGCCTTCGTATCTTAATACATGTATTTAATTTATTCGGAGCTATTAGAGCGGGATCCACTTTTTGGGGAATATGAGTCGAAGCAATAACAAGAATATTTCTAGTGGAACATCTTTCACAATCCCTGGAGAGATAATTCTCTAATAGACCGAGGGATAAGTAATTCGACTCATTCACATACAGATCATGAATGTTTGGAATCCATATTATGCAAGGAGACATTGCTTTTGCTAATTCGAATTGAAGGGTGATATCAAATCGGTCTATTTTTGGCGTCATATCCATAATAGTTAGCACATTCGTCATAGTTAGCAGCTCCATATCAAGGTCATCATCAATATCGTCACTATCATCAAAATCGATATCGTCACTATCATCAAAATCGATATCGTCACTATCATCAAAATCGATATCGTCAATAGGATAACCTTTAGACTTATCATACAGGAACTTGTTTGGAAATACCGTAATGAAAGGAACATAGGAGTTTGTCGCTAGGTATTTGACCAAATAGGATCGTCCAGTTCCTATAGAACCTATCACTAAAATACCCCTAGAAGGGGATAGGGCTAAGCGGAGCGAAAAGGGTTTTCCGTGAGATGGGAAATTAAAACTATTAGCCCCACACGAGGTTTGTGAATAAGTGATTGTCTGATAATGAGCAAGGAATATCCGTCTTTCTGCTAAACAGGATCTATTGAACTCATAATTCATTAGATACTTTTTATGAATGTCAACTAAGTATCGTAAGTAA